TTTGAAATTTCTACTTGACCTTTCGTTGGATACAAATCACGAGAATGTATATTTTTACCCGAACCCTTCCTTGCGGGGTAAAAGATGAAAACCTTTTAAGAAATAAAGTTTCGGCTCGGACTATGAATCAAACCGAGCGATCCCTTAACTATACAAGGGATTAAGAAAACGAATCACACTTTTACCACTAAACTATACCCGCTACAATGTGATTATTGTATCAAAATACACTTTTTGTCGAACACGACAATCGGGCGTAATCAAGGTAGGATCAGAAAATAATGATGAATATTATAGCATTGGCCTGTTTTGTTTTGTCAGTCGCCATAATCAGATTAGGAAAGGAAAAGAGGACTGACAAGGCAAATAATATAATAAATAACACGTTCTTTCTTTTGATGGAGGATTTAGGCCGGCTACGGCTCGAGAAAACTATTTATGTCATCACATAGAAATGCATTGCCCAACAATCCGTAGTTCTTTTTTTTTTCTTTTTTATTTACTTCAAATTCAAAGTAAATTCTAATATTATTTACTTTACTTAAAAAAGAAATAATATTAGAATTCTAATAATAAGAAATCACACTTTGATTCTATATGATTCAATTCTATATCATAGATATCGAAATAGTCCTAAATTTGGATTGTTGATTCAATAACAAGCATTTTTTTTTTCAAACTTTTTTATATGATTTGGAACAAAAAAAGGGCCCGGCTAGGTACTCTATGATTTGGAACAAAAAAAGGGCCCGGCTAGGTACTCACCAGGCCAGGCCGTGAAAAAAAAAAAAAAAGATCTTTCGCGCGAATATGTTTTTATTCGAAATTTATTTTTCAATCTTTTTTTTTAGCTTTTTCGTGATCTAAATAGGATTGCTTATAAAAGTTATATATATATATATTAAAGTTGTATATATTAATCTAGTCCAATAAAAAATATCTTACTTAATATCTAAAAAAAATAGATACAGAGGATCTTTTTTCAAGCAGTTCTCTTTTGTGTAATATAAGAATGTAGGATAGTAATTATCCTTTTCAATTGGGAGAGATGGCTGAGTGGACTAAAGCGTCGGATTGCTAATCCGTTGTACGACTTTTTCGTACCGAGGGTTCGAATCCCTCTCTTTCCGTTCAGTATTTGGTATTTTATTTACAAATTTCAATTTTTCGAATCCCCCGTTTTTTGGAATTCCTTTTTTTATTATTATTTTATTTTGAAATGCATTTTTTTTTTTTACTTTTTTGATTTCTATTTAATAGCTAAAATCCTAAGAACATTGAAAAATGAAGCAAGTAAAAAAAAAAAAGACTCTTTTTCATTCTTATTCTTCACGTCCAGGATTACGTCCTGGATCGTTAGATAGGAATCCGAAGATGAAGAGAGAAACAAAGAATATCACCACTGTGTAAACAAAAAGTTTGAGAGTAAGCATTACACAATCTCCAAGATCATTTTTTTTTTTTTTTTTTCAAAAAAAAAAGAGAATAGATTCCCCATTTTTATAACATATATACTATTTTTACACCAAGAAAGGAAAGCTTTTTCAGAAATGAAATCCAAAAATTATCAGAAAAGCATGTGTAATAAGAGTTGTTTCTTTCATTACAAAAAACGACCCCTTATTGTGAGGACTCTAATAGGATCTTTCAATAAACGAAATCCTAATGAGAAAATGGGACGATTCCTATTTCTAGAAACTATCTAAGAATAGTTTAAATCGGGGGTTCATTCATACTCTAAGACTTATCTGATCTTATCCTTTGATCTTAGCCGTTGTTAGAATTTTTTTCGCGACTAAATAATGTCTCGCATAGTATTAAAGATTTTATCGAAAACTTACAGCAGCTTGCCAAACAAAGGCTAAGAGAAAAAAGAACAGGGGTATTACTGGCATAAAATCTACGATTGGATTCAAAAAAGCGTAGGCCTCGGGTAATTTAGCTAAGAAAAAATTACTCGAATAAAGGTCGGAATTAAGACAGATCAAACTAAAGATATTAAGCATAACAAACATTTTTTTTTTTATTGCACTTGGAGATAATTGTATTTTGATTGAGTTAATATACTAATATAGTAGTGATAATTGATATACGTTAAAAATTATGAAAGTAAGTTAGATCCAAAATTTTTCTATATTATTCTATTTTCTTTTGTGAATTGAAGAAATCATCCTTTCATACAATATCTTAATTGAATTAGATGTAATGATCAATAAATTCCGTTTCATTCTATATCTACATGTGTAAAAATCCTAGGAAGATTACAGTCCGTCGATATTTGGACTGGAATTGACGAATACCCAATACCAATACTAGTGTTTTGGAGTATCGAATAGAAATCGAAATGGGGCGTGGCCAAGTGGTAAGGCAACGGGTTTTGGTCCCGCTATTCGGAGGTTCGAATCCTTCCGTCCCAGGAAATACATTTTTTTCATTTCTATATAGAAATAGACATTATCAAAATAATCAAATCAAAATAATCAAAGATTGTCTTTTTTTTTTTTTTTTAGATTGTAAGAATAGAATATTGAATAGATAGTATGTGATTCTTGTTTCTGATTTTTAATCATTCTATTTTTCTGTGAATCTTATCTTTTTCACAAATTGAGTTCAAATAAGTACATGGCAAAACAAAAAATACATATAGATAAATAGACGGAGCTATATCGAAGTGGGATCCAGGTAATAAGATAGATTACAACACAAATAATATTTTGAAATCAATTCAAAGAGGGCTGAATGCGACTTTCGTCCTATATCCATTCCCTGACGAGATTCCTATTTTATCTTAGTTAGTTATTTCGAATTAATTATGGACCTTATAATAAGAGTTAATCAACAATGGAGGATATTAATTTCAATAGTTGTGTCTATACAAATCGGATTAACAAATCATCAAGTTATATACGTAGCACGTGCTCTTTTTTTTTTTTAGTCTTCTTTTTAGTTAGTTCAACTCCTATTTGATTTAGCTCTAATACAGAATTGTAAATTTCCTAGAATAATGGAGACGGGGGAATTCATGCATGCTATTTTCCCCTTACGTTTAATCCAAATTGTTGAACCTCCCCAATCAAAGAAACTGTGCGAAAAATGAGCAAATGCTTAATGGATTATTATCGTTCTATTCGCTTTCAGCGCTAGGGTTTTGCGAAAAAATATTTTGGATTCGTGAATTTGCAATATTCAACATAGAATATAATATTCGTGTAAATTGAGTCCAATAAAAATTTTGGAGTCTATTTGAAGGGGGAATTCCTTCTTTTTTGGTTCGGAGTCTCGTTTTCAGTATGAAATGAAACTAAAGAAGAACCGCCAATTTCCTTTCCATCAACCTTTTTTATGCACTCTACAAAATAAATTCGATTTTGTCCCAATCTATCTCTATTTTTTTTTTTTGAATCTCTGAGGTTTAATTCAAAGATGGATTTTGTTATGATGATCAAAAGTAAGACTTTATTCCAATAGTGATATGCGGTAGGAATTATTTCCATTTTTAATTAAATATAACTATTTGAATTTGAACGATTTGTTAGAAGTATTTTATACTCGAAGAAGTGTTAGATTGTTGAATATATCCTATCCCCTTACTTACGGATGGGGTGTAGATTCAATAAAAATAACTTTTTTTTCCGTAATATTGAAAAATTCATAAAGAAAATCAAATCCAAAATATTGGATTATCCAAGAAAAAAGCCGTAGAAATTTAATTCATGCTAAGATTTTTTTAGAAACTGCCGATTCATATGATTCATATAAAAGAAAAATATGGATTCTTATGAAAGATCAAACAAATGACTATTCATGATTCCCTAATTGAATCAATTACATACCAGTTCCAAACGAGAGGAATGTTATGGTAAAACTTCGTTTGAAACGATGTGGTAAAAAGCAACGCGCGACTTGACAGACATGATCATCTGTGGGTTCTTAAACCCGCCACTTTCTATTCTATAGAAAATAGAAATGAAGGTGCTCTTGGCTCGACACCCTTTCTTCTGTTCCACTAGAACCCCCCCTTTTTTTTGTTGGGGTTTAATGTTACCAGTAGAGGTTGTAGCTCGGCTAGAAAGTCTTTATTCGTTTCTTAGGGGCAAGGGTCTAGGGTTAATGCCAATTAATAAGTTGGAACAACTTCGTAAGCATCTTTTCGATCTAGAAATCGAAAGGATCCAATTCAAGCAAGTTTCAAAAAGAAAAAATAATTGTTCGAATTAGTGAACCTCTTTGTATCAAAAGTGTATCGTGCGGGAATCCGCCGTTCGTATGATTCTTTGCTAGAAAGAAATCATAAAAAGGGGCATGTTGCTGTCGTTTTGAAATGATTCAAATTCACCGAAGTGATGTCTAAACCCAATGATCCAAGGCAAAGATAAAGTATTTTGGAACAAGAAAATACCCTTTTTCGACTGTCTTGACAACTAGATCAAGAAAAGGATGAAGAATCCAACCAAATATATTCTAAATGAGACAAAGAAAAAGGGGTTAGAGACCACTCAAAAATGAAATAACTAAGGCTTTTCTTTTGAGCTATTTCAGAGTTATCCAACTTGAGTTATGAGAATACAAATTATTATTATTTTTTTCGATAAAGAAAAAGTATTAAATAGCCCCTAGCTTAATGGATTTTTTCATGTTATGGATCTATTTAACATTCAAATTCTATAGATGGATCTAATTCTAATTTTTGCTTTCTCGAGCCGTATGAGGAGAAAACTTCGTATACGTTTCTAGGGGGGGTTCTAGTTCATCTACATCTATCCCGATGAGCCCTTTATCGAATCGTTGCAATTGATGTGCGATCCCGCAGAGAAGGAAGAGATCTTCGCAAAGTGGGTTTTTATGATCCGATAAATAATCAAACCTATTTAAATATTCCAGGTATTCGCTATTTTCTTGAAAAAGGAGCTCAACCCACAGGAACTGTTTATGATATTTTAAAGAAAGCGGGGGTTTTTACCGAATTTCCTCTTAATCAAACGAAAGTAAATTAATCAATTAAAAATTTTTTAATTTTAACTAGTAAATAAAAAAGGGAGAAGAGGGTGTGGGTGATTCGTATATAGTTTTGGATCACTTTTTTCTACTATACTACTTCCCCACACCCTCTATTTACTCTATTTCAGTCATACTAGTTTATTATTGTTACCATAACATTACCATAGAATACGATGTTCTTTAACGACCAAAATCGCTTTTTTTTGCGATATCTTTATTGGGATATAAGATAGATAAAAAAAGATGAAGTGAATAAAATAAATGAAGGAATTGTCCCTGCGAGACCTATCCAATTTTTACATTACTGCCAATCCAATTGGCAGTTTTTCGTTGGAAATACATTAAATTAACAAAGAAATCGGGATTTTTTTTCATTTTGTGCTTAAGTAATTCTTTGCTCTTTTTAAATTTAGAGATATTATCTAGTGCTAAACCCAACACAAATATATATATTTTTCATTTCTTTTTTTTTTTTTCTAAGTATTCGATTTATTAGATTAATATTGACAACAGTCTATCGAACAAATATAATTCGATCGTGTATAAACGCATCTCTCTTTATCTTCCCTCGGTTTGGTTTTTTACGTCAGTCAAAATCAAATCAACTAACAACGGTGTGGGAATTCTACTAATTTCAAATAAAAAAAGATGGGTTTATTAGATTTCTGGTGATACACGAGGTTGTTTTTGTGTGATAGAATACAAATTTTTTTTTTAGATTGTATCTACACATCCTAAATTTCTTTTAATTGGGGTTGCTAACTCAATGGTAGAGTACTCGGCTTTTAAGTGCGGCTAGCATCTTTTACACATTTGTATGAAGTAATGGATTCATTCATATCTTCGGTAGAGTTTGTAAGACCACGACTGATCCTGAACTGCAAGGAATGCATGGAAAAAGCAGCATGTCGTATCAATAGAAAATTCCGAGAATATTTCATTCTTAGTAAGAAAAAAAATGAAAGAAATTCAGAGTTGGGTCGAGTGAATAAATGGATAGAGTGCTAGGAACCCGATTCATTATAGGGAAAGAAAAAGCAACGAGCTTCTGTTCTTAATTTGAACGATTCTCCGATCTAATTACACGTTAAAAATCTATTAGTGCCAGTACGGGGAAGGGTTTTTCTATGATTGAATGATCATTCATTTTTTTTTTATGAGTCCTAACTATTAGCTATTGCCTGTTTTGGGTTAGACATAAATGTGTAAAAGAAGCAGCATATTGATAAAGATAGTTTTTCCAAAATCAAAAGAGCGATTGGGGTGAAAAAATAAAGGATTTCTAACCCATCTTATTCTCTTATAACGAATATAAACGAATTAGATTGAAAAAGAAAGAGAGTCCGTTGATGAGTCTATTTAGTTCCGAGGTATTTATTATTGTATTAGTATTACTAGAATACCTTGCTTTGACCGTATCGCACTATGTATCATTTCATAACCACCAAATTCCTAACTTGGATTCAAATCGAATTTCAAATGGAGGAATTCCCGGGATATTTCGAACTAGATAGATCTCGACAACACGACTTCCTATACCCCCTTATTTTTCGGGAGTATATTTATGCACTTGCTCATGATCATGGTTTCAATATAAATAGATCCACTTTGTTCGAAAATGCAGTTTATGACAAAAAATCTAGTTTAATAATTGTGAAACGCTTAATTACTCGAATGTATCAACGGAATCATTTGATTATTTCGCCTAATGCTAATGGTTCTGTTCAAAATCCATTTTGGGGCCAGAATAAGAATTTGTATTCGAAAATTTTATCAGAAGGGTTTGCAATCATTGTGGAAATTCCATTTTCCCTACGAGTTTTCTCGTCCTTTGAAAGGAAAGATAAAGATATAGCAAAATCTCACACTTTACGATCAATTCATTCAATATTTCCTTTTTTAGAGGACAAATTTTCACATTTAGATTATGTGTCACATGTACTAATACCCTATCCCATCCATTTGGAAATCGTGGTTCAAACCCTTCGATACTGGGTGAAGGATGCCTCTTCTTTGCATTTATTACGTATCTTTCTATACGAGTATTGGAGTAGTTTTATTACTCCAAAAAAGCATATTATCCTTTTTTTAAAAGGTAATTCAAGATTCTTCTTGTTCCTCTATAATTCTTATGTATGTGAATATGAATCTATCTTCCTTTTTCTCCGCAATCAATCTTCTCATTTGCAGTCAACATCTTCGGGAGTCTTTTTTGAGCGAATATTTTTCTATGTCAAAATAGAATATGTAAAAATAGAGCAGCTTGTTGAAGTTTTTGTTGAGAATGATTTTCGGGACATCCGATCCTTCTTCAAGGATCCGAATATTCATTATGTTAGATATCAAGGAAAATCCATTCTAGCTTCAAAGGATACACCTCTTTTGATGAATAAATGGAAATATTACCTTGTCAATTTATGGCAATATAATTTTTCGGTCTGGTCTCAACCCGGAAGGATCGATATAAACCAATTATGCAAGTATTCTCTTGACTTTTTGGGA